CTAAATATACAACTCACTATATACAATATACAATCTAGAGTAATAGCCAAAGACATTAGAGTAGAGAATTGTAAAATAAAAAAAGGGAAAGAGATCTAAAAGATCTTTTTCCTAAAATTATTGGTTGGTCCACTTATATTATACCATTCTCTACTGAATAGATATTCATTTTATATTGTTGGTCGACCAATACGAATATTTCCTATTCGGAATAAGAATTTGAATAAGAATTCTTGTGGTTTACGACGTGTGAGTAAAAAAAGAGGGGTGCTCTCTAGACCAATTCCCCTTTCAGTTGATTTTCTTCAGCGATTGACCAAAATAAAATTTTCAGAAATAATAAAATGCGTGAACTTAGATCAATCAAATAATGATATTTCTATCCAATGATTCGACCTAAGCAATTTCTCTATTTAGATTGTATCCATGCGGGATAATGATAAAGAAAGGGGAATAAGAATTTACAAAAAAAGGGGATTCAGAAAAAATAGGGTGATTCGGATCGGAGAGGGAGGTTGTGTTAGGTATATTATATGTAAATATATCGCTATGCTATAAGTCAACTTGTTTTTCGACGCAAAATTCTCGAATCCGATTGAATCTAAGATCAATGAAGAGTTGGTTTACGTTATGGAAGAAAGACATGTATATGTGATTGATATTAAATATTGACTAGTTATATATGAACTAAAGATATATTCAATTTGTCCTACTACTAGTAAAATTGCCCTACTACTATAAATTTCGATGTATATTCCAATAGAAATCCTTCCGTATCCTCTGGGACTGTGAGTTGAATGAATAAACAGATGAAATCAAGAAAAAAAATCGAAGAATTCAAAGAATGGTTCGGAACAAAGAAATGGACGGACGAAAGTCGTACGGATTCGAAAAGACTTTGTCGATAGGAACTAAAAAAGAGATATCGAAGTAAAGTAGTTTTGATCCTTGAATAAGATTTTTACTTCAATTTGAAGTTTGTAGTAACTTCGACTGGATGAATTGTAGCGATGGAATGATTAAGTTAGAATTCATCGGCTGACTGTATCATTAACCATTTCTTTTTTTTGTATGAGGAACTTATCATGAATCCACTGATTTCTGCCGCTTCCGTTATTGCTGCTGGATTGGCTGTAGGGCTTGCTTCTATTGGACCTGGAGTTGGTCAAGGTACTGCTGCGGGCCAAGCTGTAGAAGGTATCGCGAGACAGCCCGAGGCGGAAGGAAAAATACGAGGTACTTTATTGCTTAGTCTAGCTTTTATGGAAGCTTTAACAATTTATGGCCTGGTTGTAGCATTAGCACTTTTATTTGCGAATCCTTTTGTTTAATCTTATAAATAAGAAAAATAAAATTTTTGCATATCGTATTGCCTTGAACCTGTCATTTGCTTTTTCGAATTACACCAAGGTTTCATTCCGAGAATTACTTAGTCGTTGAGAAAATAACCCACGGGAAGGGCTGATTTGCGGATGAGGAATTAGCATACCCACTCGCTTTCATCCTTCCCGTTCGTAGTCTAAGGAAACCCCTTTTTAGTTTTTTTAGGAAGGGTTTCAATAAAGGGGGTAATTCACCATTTATAAATCGAATCTTTTTTGGCTCGATTTATAAATAGTAAAATTGATATATATATATCAAAGGGGGGGCAGGGCGATACAAAAAGAACTCTGTTTTTTTTTAGTCTATCTATAAGAGGAGATCATATGAAAAATGTAACCGATTCTTTCGTTTCTTTGGGCCACTGGCCGTCCGCCGGGAGTTTCGGGTTTAATACCGATATTTTAGCAACAAATCTAATAAATCTAAGTGTAGTGCTTGGGGTATTGGTTTTTTTTGGAAAGGGAGTGTGTGTGAGTTGTTTATTTCAAGAATAGGCTGGATCCAACCAGCTGTACTTTTTATGTTATAACTAGGAAAGAGAGGTACATGATCTCACGAATGACTTCTGAATAAAGAAATCATATGCAAGAACCATAGCATTTCGTGATTCGTTGGTAAATCCGCTTTGATTCTCTATCAACCAAAAATGTGGGACCATTAACATTAACTATGGTTAAAGCTAAATCGTTTGAAGTCCAGACGCAGCATGGTACTCTTTCTACCACTATATGTAATATAATAGATGCTTTCAAAACGAAAAATTTATCTATATAGAACACTCATATGGATAAAATTATTTGAACCGCTTATTAGAAAAATTGGGATTAAACTCCCTTTTATCCAATGCTGAATCGACGACCTATGTATTATGTATTAAAGGAAGAAAACAAAACCTTTTTTTGGATTTTTGGATAAAAAAAAGAAACAACTTTGTTGACAATTACATATTTTTGTTTGGTCAGAAGAGTCCTCCGACTTTTTTGGTTTTGGATTAGTGATTGGTTTTGATATTTTTATTTTGGAATATGAAGAGAGTAGAGGATAGGCTCATTACATTCAAAAAAAGATATGGGAATTTATCATAATCATAAGTAATTTAAGTAATTGAGCGTGAGAG